AAATAAAACTAATACAAGCATCGGAAATAACATAGTATTGTCTGACTCATGGGGATATGAGAAAGTGCTTTTAGTGCCAAAACGAGTAATACTAATAAAAGGCTGCACCGTGCTTCTTACATTTTCATTACTATTTTCATTACTATTAATTCGATATGTGTTTAAAAAATAAGTTTTTTCATTGTTTTTCGTCGTTAATAAATATAATAAACGCAAATTTTTTTTAATAATTTCGGGTCCTTCTTTATCTTTACCCCATAGAGACATTGAATAGAACGAACTACTTTTTTTGCCACTGTAAGTTTGAAAATAAACGTTTAAATGTCCTTCAAAAGCAAGTAAATAGATCCGAAACATATAAAATGCAGTTAATCCTGCTGTGGACCAAGCTATTATTGCAAAAATAGGTGAATACAACCAACTATCATTAAGAATTTCATCTTTGGACCAAAAACAAGCAAGGGGTGGAATACCAGAAAGAGAAAGTGTACCCAATAAAAAAGCAGTTTTTGTAATTGGTACATGTTTTCTTAAACCGCCCATAAGAACCATATTCTGACTTTTATCTGGAGAATATCCAACAATAGCTTCCATCGCATGAATAATTGATCCAGATCCTAAGAACAACAATGCCTTCGAATAAGCATGAGTAATCAAATGAAATAAAGCAGCTCGATAAGACCCCATACCTAGAGCTAACATCATATAACCCAATTGAGACATTGTAGAATAAGCTAAGCTTTTCTTAATATCTTTTTGAGCAAGAGCTAAAGTGGCTCCTAAAAATAATGTTATTATACCTATCAAAGCTATTAGATTTAGAATGTAAGGTATAACTATGAAAAGAGGAAGAAGCCGAGCTACAAGAAAAATTCCTGCTGCTACCATAGTAGCGGCATGTATAAGAGCCGAAATGGGGGTAGGCCCTTCCATGGCATCAGGTAACCATACATGAAGGGGAAATTGGGCGGATTTAGCAACAGCGCCGGCAAATAATAGGGAGGCGCATAAAGTAACAAATAAAAAATTAACTTCATTATTATAAACCAAGTTATTGAATATTTCAAACAAATCCCGAAATTCGAAACTACCTGTTATCCAATAAAAACCCAAAATTCCTAATAATAAACCAAAATCCCCGACACGATTAGTTACAAACGCTTTTTGACAAGCATTCGCGGCACTGGGTCGTGTGAACCAAAAACCTATTAATAGATAAGAACACACTCCAACTAATTCCCAAAAAATATAAATTTGTATCAAATTAGAACTAGTAACTAACCCCAACATTGAAGTATTGGAAAAACTCATATAAGCAAAAAATCTCAAATATCCCTGATCATGAGACATATAATTGTCACTATAAATAAGAACCATAATTCCAACAGTAGTGATTAATATCGACATAATAGAAGTAAGTGGATCAACCAAGCAGCCAAATTCTAAAGAAAAATCATTATTGATGGTCCAAGACCATACATATTGATAGACAGAATTATTATTTATTTGCTGAATAGAAAAAAGGGCTGAAAAAACCATAACTATACTTAATAATAAAACACTAGGAAAAGCCCATATACGGCGAAGATTTTTTGTTGCCGTTGGAAAAAGTAGAAGTCCTGTTCCAATTAAGATAGGAACTGGAAGTGGAATGAAAGGTATAATCCATGAATATTGATATGTATATTCCATAAAAAAAAAAAAAAAAAAAAAAATTATCTTAATTAATTGTTTCTGAGTCACCGGTTCTTATTTCTTTTCTTTTGAAAGGGGTCGGTTAATAAAAAAAAATTAAGATATATAAAATAAAACTTAAATAGAATTTTCTAGCCTTAATTATTCTGAATCTTTCCAAACTACTTCAAATATTTAAAATCAAGAGGTTATAATTGGTCAAATGATATAAATAAGTCACTAGTGAAAAAGAAATACGTATTTAATTTTATTAATACTGAATTGTTAATATTAAATTCAAATTTTTAAATAAAATTTTATGAAGATAAAAAATGAAAATTAGAATTTTCATTTTAATTATTACGTATTGCAATAATTTTTTTATATCTATAGAACAAGGATAAATAATTATACCAAAAACAGTATTTGATATGAATCATAAAGCCCATAACTAAAACTATTTATTGTAATTCGGTTATTTAGAATCATTAACCAATTTGTTTTGTAACTAATTGTTTGTCTTCCATTACAATAAAAGCTATTTGTAGGAAATGCTATGATATCCAACACTTTAATTTTACGGAAAAAAAAAAGGGGGCAAATAAAATGCCTTTAAATTATGTATTTTGTATCCTTTATTTTGTATCCTTTAACAGATTAACTAATTATCTCATTTGATAATTTCAATTTTGTGGACTCTTTCTTCGAGCTTGACCAATTAAATTAATATTAAATTAATTAATATAATAGAAAAAATTATTAAAGTTTTTTATTTTTTAATTAAGCGGGAGAAGGGTTGGGTTATTAAACTTTTAGATTTTTTTATTACATGTATAAATGTAACACGACAAAAATAGAAAGAAAACGAAACGGACAATCTTTCTTTTTTTTTTTTTTTTTATTTTATCAACTTCAATCTATTTGGCATAGTGTACCTTATCGTTCTTATTAATATTTTATGTGATTTTTACCCCCCCCCCCCTTTTTTTTTGGAGTCTAATTTAGAGAAAAAATAGATAGAGAATAGTAAAGAACAATTGATTTTGAACAATAGATGTCTTTCACATCCAACCGAAAAACCTATTATAACTTTTTAATGGCAGTTCCAAAAAAGCGCACCTCTATTTCAAAAAAACGTATTCGTAAAAATATTTGGAAAAGGAAGGGATATAGGGCAGCATTGAAAGCTTTTTCGTTAGCGAAATCTCTTTCTACCGGGAGTTCTAAAAGTTTTTTTTGTGTAACAAATAAATAATCTGAATCGTTCTAATAACTAATAAAGTGATATAATTTTGTTTATAGTTTATTTATAAGATTTATAAGTTATAAAAATGATAAATAATATTTATCAATGTTAATTAATATTAACATCATAATAGTATAGTAAAAGAATAAATATTAATATATAAGATAAATTACAATATAAACAATATACATTAAAAATAAAATAAATAAAAAAGAATTAGTCTCATAATGTTTTAATTTAAACGAATATAAAATTGAATTTTTTTTACTTTAATTTGAAGCCAAATTTTTCTTTCGTTTCTGATATAGATAAGAATTCTGTTGTCTACTGAATTCTAAAAATGAATGGTACTTTTTTGTTTGAAAAAAGGGTAAACGCAAGCGCAAGGTTTCGCCTTTCATTTTAGTATGTTTTATCATTTTCCGGATGGGGATTATCACTTTCCCCATCGCCCTTACTCAATAATAAAAAGAATTTTTTTTTAGTTATATTTTTGATTTTATATTATAAAGAAGAGGTCGTTGAAACTAATTGATTAAGTTTAAAATGTTTTTTATAATCTTTTAAACCATTATTTTGGGTTTTAGAAATTATTATCACTATATAAATTCCTTAAACCCAATTAAATTAATAAAAGCCCCGTTTACATTTTTAGGTAGTTATATGACGAATGCGCCAATTTTGAGTGATCCATTTTAGATCCTATGTTTCGATTGGAAGATCGATCAAGATATAATATATATATTAATTAAAAAATTTAGAAAATATTTTGAAGTACGGTACAATTTCTATACGAAATTTTTTTATATGATTCATATGACCATCCCAAATACCTAACTTAATGGGTTTGCTAAATCTTAACGCAAATTCTCTACACAACAAAAAATCCTAACGCAACCTAACTATGCAAATATTTACATAAATCTTTTGAGTGTATCGCTGAAATTGTGTTATATAAAAATTCTATTTTTTTATTAATCGATAAAATGAATTTTTTATTTTAGATTAATAAAATAAATGATAAAAGAAATTAATCATTAAAAAATGCAAACGAGGCAGAACATTTTTTTTACTTATATCCAGGGATTGAAGTAAAAATTATCTAGTTACAACTGTTACATTTTAGTTTTAGGAGAGCATAAAGTAATAGCCTACGAAAAAATACATTGTTAGTTCAGTTAAATAAAATTGACATCCTAAAATACTAAATAACTAAATAAAAAGATAATAATAAGAAAAATCAATATTATTAACGTTAACGAAAACGTTTTAATCCCTAATTTTTAAACAAGTTTTTATTCATCAATTTGAATGGTTTCCTAAAAAAAAAAAAAAATATTGGATTGAATTAACTCCTTCAAGCTCGACGATTGAATAAAAATAGGTTATTATGATTTCGAATAAGCCGCTATGGTGAAATCGGTAGACACGCTGCTCTTAGGAAGCAGTGCTAGAGCATCTCGGTTCGAGTCCGAGTGGCGGCATGGCATCTTCTAAAAGAGTAAGTCCTATAATGAATTCAATTCCCGATTTCAATTCCTATAATTGCGGGACGCCCTTATTAATTTAATAATTTTTATGATATTTTCAACTTTAGAGCATATATTAACTCATATATCCTTTTCGATCGTTTCAATTGTAATTACAATTCATTTGATAATTTTATTAGTCGATGAAATCGTAGGACTAGATGATTCGTCAGAAAAGGGGATGATAGCTACTTTTTTCTGCATAACAGGATTATTAGTTACTCGTTGGATGTATTTGAGGCATTTACCATTAAGTGATTTATATGAATCATTAATTTTTCTTTCGTGGAGTTTTTCCATTATTCATATTATTCCGTATTTTAAAAAACATAAAAACCATTTAAGCGCAATAACCGCGCCAAGTGCTATTTTTACTCAAGGTTTTGCTACTTCGGGTCTTTTAACTGAAATGCATCAATCCGCGATATTAGTACCCGCTCTCCAATCCCATTGGTTAATGATGCACGTAAGTATGATGGTATTGAGCTATGCAGCTCTTTTGTGTGGATCATTATTATCACTAGCTCTTCTAGTCATTACATTTCGAAAATTCATAAGGATTTTTAGTAAAAGCAATAATTTCGAAAATGAGTCAGTTTACTTTAGTGAGATTCAATACGTGAACGAAAGAAACAATGTCTTACGAAACACTTCTTTTATTTCGTCTCAAAATTATTACAGGTATCAATTGATTCAACAATTGGATCGTTGGAGTTATCGTATTATTAGTCTAGGGTTTATCCTTTTAACCGTAGGTATTCTTTCGGGAGCAGTATGGGCTAATGAAGCATGGGGATCATATTGGAATTGGGATCCAAAGGAGACTTGGGCATTTATTACTTGGACCATATTCGCTATTTATTTACATATTAGAACAAATAAAAATTTTGAAAGTGTAAATTCTGCAATTGTGGCCTCAATGGGCTTTCTTATAATTTGGATATGCTATTTTGGGGTTAATCTATTAGGAATAGGGTTGCATAGTTATGGTTCATTTACATTAACATCTAATTGAATAAAAGACTTGACGAATATAAACATAGGACGGCATACAGATATATATACGAAAACTTCATGTAAACAATCAAGAACCATTTGAATCATTTCCATTACTTGATTCAAATGGTTCTCACAAATTCAAAAGATATCTAGTTATAATAGAATTCCAATTTATTTATTTGACTTAAAAGAATATAAAAGACTCATTTTTTTATTGTACAATCAACCATTTTTAAAATCATGGGATTTCAGTTTCATTTTTTGGTTTACTCACAAAAACTATCGAAAAAAATAATTGGATATAATAGCTTCGACCTTGTCAACTGATAATGATAAAACGAAATCGGGATAAACACCAATACCTATTACAGGTAAAAGGATAGAGATCGAAACAAATAATTCTCGCGGTCCAGAATCAAAAAAATAAGAGTTTGGGGCATTAAAAAGCTTGTATCCATAGAACATCTGGCGTAACATAGATAATGAATAAATAGGAGTTAATATCATTCCAATTGCCATTACAAAAGTAATTAATATTTTTGTCATGAAAAGGTATTTTTGACTAGTAAGTATTCCAAAAAAAACTAACAATTCGGCAACAAAACCGCTCATACCCGGTAATGCAAGAGAAGCCATTGATAAGATACTGAAAGTCGTGAATATTTTTGGAATTGCGATAGCCATTCCGCCCATTTCGTCGAGATAAACAAGACGTATTCTATCATAACTCGTTCCGGCCAAGAAAAAAAGCGCAGCGCCAATAAATCCGTGAGAGATTATTTGTAAAATGGCTCCGTTAAGTCCTGTATCGCTTATAGAACCAATTCCTATAATTATGAAACCCATATGAGATACAGAAGAGTAGGCTATTCTTTTTTTTAAATTACGCTGACCGGGAGATGTTGAAGCTGCATAGATTATTTGAATTGTGCCTACTATAATCAACCAGGGAGAGAATATAGAATGGGCGTGGGGTAATAATTCCATATTGATCCGAACCAATCCATACGCTCCCATTTTTAATAAGATTCCGGCTAAAAGCATACAAGTACTGTAATGTGCCTCTCCATGGGTGTCTGGTAACCATGTATGTAAGGGTATGATCGGTGATTTGACAGCAAAAGCAATAAGAAATCCAATATAGAATATTATTTCCAGTGCTACAGGATACGATTGATTAGCTGATGTTTCAAAATTTAATGTTGGTTCATTGGAACCATATAAACCAATACCCAAAACTCCCATTAATAAAAAAATGGAACTTCCTGCAGTGTACAAAATAAATTTTGTAGCTGAATACAACCGTTTCTTTCCCCCCCACATGGATAGAAGTAGATAAACTGGAATTAATTCTAACTCCCACATGATGAAAAAAAGTAAAAGGTCTCGAGAAGAAAATGGTCCTATTTGACCGCTATACATTGCTAACATCAGAAAATGGAATAGTCGGGAATCTCGAGTAATCGGCCGAGCCGCTAAAGTAGCTAAAGTTGTGATAAATCCTGTCAGTAAAATGGGTCCTATAGAAATTCCATCTATTCCCAATCTCCAGTAAAAATCAAAAAAATCGATCCATTTATAATCCTCTGTCAGTTGCATTAATGGATCATCCAATTGGAAACGATAACCGAATGCATAGGTTGTTAGAAGGAGTTCCATTATACATATACCTATAGTATACCACCGAATTATCTTATTTCCTCTATGAGGGAGAAAGAAAATTAAGGAACCCGCGAATATTGGCAAAACTACAACTAGCGTTAACCAAGGAAAATTATTCATGGTAAAAACAAGATAAACTTGGACCAGAAAAACCCGTGCCCAAAATAAATAGTTTTTGAGCGCGGGTTTTTGTCGGTAAAGGTAAAAAAATCAAATGTATTCAAGTAGGGTTTTCTGGAACGTATTAATAAGCCAGACCCATACTTCGAGTTGTTTCATGCCATAAATAAACTCGAACACTCAAGAAATCTGTCGGACAGGCGGATTCACATCTCTTACAACCGACACAGTCCTCTGTTCTTGGAGCAGAAGCAATTTGCTTAGCTTTACACCCGTCCCAAGGTATCATTTCTAATACATCCGTTGGGCAGGCGCGCACGCATTGAGTACACCCTATACACGTATCATAAATCTTTACTGAATGTGACATTTGGATCTATAAATTTTTGAATGTCAGAAAGTTTCGATCTAGTAAACTTGTAAATGAATCATATATTTAGACACCAGATGAATCAATAATTTATCATAATTTTTCTAATCAATCTACTTCTGGATTGACTCATGCGATAGAGCCAAGATACTTTAATTTCTTACATTTTTGAAAACATGTATTATTACGTAATGTATGGTCATGGTAATTCTAATTTATGAATATTAGAATTTATATGATTAATACTACTTATTCAACAAATTCGATTGATTGATACGAGTTGATTTTCTGTTACGATAAATTGATGAAACAATAGCCGGGCCAATAGCTGCTTCAGCGGCTGCAATAGCTATAACAAAAATTGAAAAAATATTTCCTTTTAATTGGCGACTATCAAAAAAATCAGAAAATGTTACGAAATTCATATTAACCGCATTCAGTATAAGTTCAAGACACATAAGGGCTCTAACCATATTCCGGCTCGTGATCAATCCATAGATACCGATAGAAAATAAGTAGGCACTCAAAACAAGTACATGTTCGAGCATCATTGACCAACTCCTTATCAATTTCGATTCATTTCAATATGAACTGAACAACAATTCAACAGATTCAATTGACTAGAATAAAAAAAAGTACGGAACAAAGGCAGATTTTCTATTGTTAATAGAATAGATTGAATAATTTCTATTTTAGACATAAACAATCTTTAATTAAAGGGAAATAAATGGAATGTAATAAAACCGAACAGAGTTTAATGTGCATTGCTAATTCTATAAATTTTTTACTGTCGCGCCACGGCAATTGCACCTATCAAAGCGGCTAAAAGAATTATCGAAACGAATTCAAATGGAAGAAAAAAATCTGTTGATAAATGAATTCCAATTTGTTGACTATTACTTATCAAATCTTGCTCTATAATCTGGTTTGATCTTGTAGTCCAAATAATTCCGTACCATGACGTATCCGTAATAATAATCATGAGTAAAACAAAAATACTTGTACAAACTGGCAAAGTAACCACATCCCCAATGGTCCAAAGATTCAAATCTTTGTAATATTCTGAACCATTCATGAACATCACAGCAAATACGATTAAAACATTTATAGCTCCCACGTAAATAAGGAGTTGTGCAGCAGCTACAAAATAAGAGTTTAATAGAATATAGAATAAGGATATACAAACAAGAACCAGTCCCAATGAAAAGGCAGAATAAATGGGGTTGGTAAATAATACCACCCCCATACCTCCTAGTATAAGAACCGATCCCAGAAAGACTAAAAGAAAATCATGTATTGGTCCGGGCAAATCCATTATATGTAAAATAAGAGATAAATAAATAGAAATGTTTTTCATGACCTTATTGAGACCCGACCAGAAAATTTTTTTTTATGATTTTTGAGCAATTCCTAATTTAATCCTAAGTAAATAAATACTAAGGGATATGAATAAATGTGAGTACTATTATTGGACTAATTTCATTCTTTATCTGAAAGAGTCGTTCTAATTCTAACCGATATATTTTAAAACAATTATGGATATATTAATTAATGGATTTTCAATTCAAATTAAGACGCGTTTCTTACCAACCAATCAATAGTTGGTATTTGTAGTTATTGACCAAACAACACGAAAGAAACCTAAATTCCTTCTATATTAGTTATTAGTAAAGTAATTAGAAATTATTCGTTAATAAGAGATTTACTTATTTATTTGAGGCGAATTCAAAATTGTTCGAATTGTATAATCGTCAATTACTGACATTGGTAAACGACCCAAAGCAATTTGATTATAATTCAATTCGTGACGATCATAAGTAGAAAGTTCATATTCTTCAGTCATTGATAAACAATTCGTTGGACAATACTCAATGCAATTACCACAAAATATACAGACTCCGAAATCAATACTGTAATTAAGAAGCCGTTTCTTGCGAATATCAGTTTCCAATTTCCAATCAACAACGGGTAGATCTATAGGACATACACGAACGCATACTTCACAAGCAATACATTTATCAAATTCAAAATGGATTCGACCGCGGAAACGCTCCGCGGTGATTGATTTTTCATAAGGATATTGAATAGTTACGGGTAAACGATTTGCGTGGGATAAAGTAATCATGAAACTTTGACCAATGTACCTTGCAGCTCGTACTGTTTGTTGACCATAATTCATGAACCCAGTTACCATAGAGAACATATCGTTAATATATATATGAATAGTTTTATGTTTGTTTATTTCTCTTGTTTGAGACACGTTGTGAATATAGAATGTTACTTTACAGTGAAAAGAGTTGGAAAGAAGTTGTTAATAATAGATTACCGAGAGAAATAGGTAAAAGAAATTTCCATCCAAGATTCAATAGTTGGTCCATTCTTAGCCTCGGTAAAGTCCATCTTGTTGTGATAGGAATGAATAAGAACAAATAAGTTTTAGCTAATGTAATAAAGATACCAATTATCGCTCCAAAAACTCCACATGTTTTATTTATTTCAAAAAGCTCAGAAACATATATGTCCGGAATAGATATATTCCAACCTCCCAAGTAAAGAACTGTTACAAATAATGAAGAAACTAATAGGTTTAGATAGGAAGCAACATAAAATAACCCAAATTTTATACCCGAGTATTCGGTTTGATAACCTGCTACTAACTCTTCTTCTGCTTCTGGTAAATCAAAAGGTAATCTCTCACATTCTGCTAGGGAAGAAATAATAAAAATGATAAACCCTATAGGCTGACGCCACAAATTCCATCCCCAAAAACCATATTTTGATTGCGCCTCAACAATATCAATTGTACTTGAACTGTTAGATAATTATAGTCGGTGATACCATCACTGTTACCATCGCTATTACAGAACCGTACATGAGATTTTCACCTCATACGGCTCCTTGAAGGCCAGAAATAAATATAGGGACCGCGTCAGTATTCTTTTTTGAATCTTGATATGTTTGTAGGATGGATAACTATCGGCCGGTCCCAAATTAGACCAATTGAATTCTGTCTGTTATAATTATTTTAATTCAAAATTAAATAAAAAAAGTACTTCTGAATTGATCTCATCCTTTCTTTAATTTAATAATTTCAATAATAATTTCAATTCTTCTTTGTTCAGTAATAACTTAACTGTTCAATAAAATACTTCTTGTAAAAATATCAATAACCCGTTGGTTTCACGTACGAAAAAAAAATTCTATATTAATTAATGAATTATGACACAAATTATATATCTATTAATATGTATATGGGAAAGAATAAAAGTAACAAAGAATAAATAAAGTATATCTTTTTTTTTTTTTTTTTTTTTTTTTCGTTCCTATTCTTCTTTCTATTTCTGAGAAAAAGAGGGCTTTCAAAATAAAGTAAAGGATTATTTCGTTTCGAATAGTTATTTATTAAATCGGTGGATAGGAGTATACTCTGGATTGGAATCGTGTCATGGGGAGTACTGCCTGATCATTTCTACCAACTTAAAGCCCCAATTAGTATTCTTTGTTTGTATATTATGTAAAAATGTCCTTTTGGAGAATTTACATAATCTCCATTACTAATCCTTTACATATGTTCGTGTTTCTAACCATCCACTCGTTTTTGCTCAATCCCCCGTTATGCTAATACATAAAAATGATAGTGAAAACTCAATACGGTTGATCTTTTGAACCCGCTTCAAGTCAGGATGACTAATCAACCAATCTTGGGGGAAACGGTCTCTTCTGTTTATGTTTATTTCCGCTTAACTCTCTAACTCTTATACATAGAAAATGAGAATCAATCTTTTTACTGCGAATTTATATATAAGCTGTTTTCTTTCACTCATATAACTATTTGATTTAGTTCATCAACCCGAATAATGAATAAAAAAAAAATTAAGATATCCACTCAATCCATTCCAACCCTTTCCTTGAAAGGAAGGAATAGAGAAAAGTTTATGTCTATGTATCAACGAATCGCACGTAGAGATATTGATAACACACATAAAGTTAATGGTATTTCATAACTAATCGATTGAGCAGCAGCTCGTAGACCGCCTAAAAAGGAATATTTATTATTTGACCCGTATCCCGACATAAGAAGTCCAATTGGAGCAATACTGGAAATGGCAATCCATAAAAAAACACCGATATTGAGATCCGCTAAAACAAGGTGATATCCAAAAGGAACTACTGAATAGCTTACTAAAATTGATATGACTGCTATGGATGGCCCGATACTGAATAAACGAGTATCCCCCCTAGATGGAAAAAGATTTTCTTTGAAAAGTAGTTTTGTCCCATCTGCTAGAGCTTGAAGAACTCCCAAAGGGCCGGCGTATTCAGGTCCAATACGTTGTTGTATCCCTGCCGATATTTCTCTTTCTAACCATACAATTACCAGTACGCCTATTGTGATTCCCACTACAAGAGTCAAAATAGGAACAAGAACCCATAGAATTCCATAAACCTCTTTAAAAAATTCTAATCTAGAAAAAGAATCGATATCTTGTACTTCCGGTGTATCAATTATCATTTCAACGATCAACTTCTCCCATAATGATATCTATACTACCTAGTATCGTCATAATATCAGCCAATTTCATTCTTTTAACTAACCGCGGAAGAATTTGCAAATTGATAAAACCCGGCGGGCGGATTTTCCATCTCCAAGGAAAACCACTCTGATCCCCTATGAGAAAAATTCCCAATTCTCCCTTTGGGGCTTCTACTCTCACATAAAGTTCTTGTTTCGGCAATTCAAATGTAGGAGACGGCTTTTTACTAATAAATCGATATTCAAAATCATTCCATTCCGGATTCCTTTCTCTATCAAAGTATCGTATTTCTAAATTCTCATAGGGTCCCCCTGGAATTCCTTCCAGGGCCTGTTGAATAATTTTTACGGATTCTATCATTTCACCAATTCGGACTAGATAACGAGCCAATGAATCTCCTTCTTTTTGCCACTGTACTTCCCAATCAAATTCGTCGTAACATTCATAATGATCAACTTTACGAAGATCCCATTGTATTCCGGAAGCTCGCAGCATTGGTCCCGATAAACCCCAATTTATTACTTCCTCTCTACCAATAATGCCTACTCCCTCGACTCGTTCTAAAAAAATAGGATTTCGTGTAATAAGTTTTTGATATTCAGCAACTCTTGTTAAAAAATAATCGCAGAAATCCAAACATTTATCTATCCAGCCATGAGGTAGATCGGCCGCTACTCCTCCGATACGAAAATAATTATGCATCATTCTCATACCGGTGGCAGCTTCGAATAGATCATATACTAATTCTCTTTCTCTGAAAATATAGAAAAAGGGAGTTTGTGCACCAATATCCGCCATAAAAGGACCGAGCCATAACAGATGAGAAGCTATACGACTCAACTCCAACATAATTATTCTGATATAGCTGGCTCTTTTAGGTACTTGAATATTTCCCAACTGTTCCGGTCCGTTTACAGTTATTGCTTCTGTGAACATAGTAGCTAAATAATCCCACCGTGTTACATAAGGCAAATATTGTATAATTGTTCGATTTTCCGCAATTTTTTCCATTCCTCGGTGTAAATAACCCAATATTGGTTCACAGTCAATAACATCTTCACCATCTAGAGTAATGATGAGTCGAAGAACACCATGCATTGATGGGTGGTGGGGGCCCATATTGACTATCATGAGGTCTTTTCTTGTAGCCGGTATATTCATAGGTTTTTCCTCGATTCATTCTTTCATGAATTGCTGAAAACGAAAAAAAGTTCATTAAAATTCAAGATCTAATAAATCAAATAATTCAAAATGCCTTTATAAAAATAAAATTAACGAGTTTTTGACTCCCGAATATCCAACCGATTAATTAATTCTTTATAACATATTCTATTTTTCTTTGACAAATAAGACAGTAATCGTTGGCGTTTTCCCAGAATTTTACGTAAACCTCTCTGAGATAAATAGTCTTTTTTGTGTAATTGTAAATGTGAAGTAAGTCTTCGTATCCTATTGGTGAAACTAACTATTTGAAATTCAACAGATCCTCTGTTTTCGTCTTTTTCTTCTTGTGAAATAACTGAGATGAATGAATTTTTTACCATAAACTGAAATCTTCTCTCCCCCCCTCTTTTTATTTTAAGATATTTTTTATTGATAGATATCTTTATTGATCAGTAATAATAATGCCCCTAATTTTTATTTGGTATATACAATAATTTGTATTTCGTTATTAATTTCTAATTTTTTTAATTTAATAAAACTTACTCAATCCTATTTTCATTTTAAAATTGGATTTGAAAGGGGATACAAAAGTATGGTTGGTTTCTTCACTCACAAAAGATAAAAGTTTAGACCTAAAATAAGAAAATTTTGTTCATTCTAGATCTAATATGTCATTGAATTAGTATCATGTATCAGAATGGAATGTAAGACAACGTATGCGTGCATCTCTTTGTCGTCATAGACCAGATATGGTATGGGAAATATAGGAAAAATGTACTATTAATGAATTTTCAATCGCGGATACATATGTATCCTTACCATACTGAAACAACTGCCATTATTGGTATTAAACCAATAACGATTCATACAAGCTAAATCTTCTAATCGATAATTGGGCCAAAGAAATAGCTTTAATTTTATAAGTTTTTTTTTATATTTTTTGCTTTTATCCACAACTTGACTGTTTACCTCATTCCCATTACAAAAAGATGCCTTTCTATGTCTATTCTTAGAATTTAAACAAATTAGAATTCGCAATTCTCTACGACGTCTAGGCGATAAAATATTTTCAGGAACAAACAAATCATAATTTTTTTTATATCTATTTCCAGTCATCTTTTGATGTTTTGTAATGACTTCATCAGAATTAGAATTCTTATCAACATGTTTTTTTTCTCGGTATCTTTGATTTATTTGATGTTTACTTTTATGAACTAATGAAATACCGAGGGTTTGATACATAATAAATTTTCCATCATTTTTTATAGCTAGACGAATTGGTTCAATAATCAAAAATCCCCTTTTAATAAATTCGGTAAGAGTTACATCTTTCTGAATCGTCAAAATATCCAGACTCATTTCGCCCCTTTGAATAGAGGATATAGTAATTTCTCTTGGATTTATCAGTCTAAGCAGGAGACAATATACGTTGATGTTATTGATTATTTTTTTATTTAAAGAATCATCCCATCTCAATTGAAAATACAAATACCTTTTTAGGAAGAAATCAAACTCCGCTTTTGTATTGATCTTGTATTGCTTTTTATTTCTATGTTTTTTCATGTCCGATCCCGTATAATCTTCTTCAACATCTTTTTCTTGGTTTGAAAGAGCTGATTTAAGATCTGCTTGGCCCGTGGATTCTTTTTCTCCTTGATTTCGGTTTTCTAATTCAAGAGATTTTTTTTCATTCGACGATATTGATATAAAAGGATCTCTTTTTTTATTTCCAGTGATGCTTTTGTTTTCACTAGCATTTTTTTTTATATTAGAATTAAAAAGTAGTAATTTAATTGGTATAACCCACGGTTTCATTTTATACGTATTATAAAGTCTCACAAATTCTGGCAAGAACCAAAGTTCCAGATTTGATATGGGACGACTTAGTATTTCTTCATTCATTCCCATCCAATCCAAAAGGGGTTTTTGATTGGATAGGTTGATTTTTTGATCTTGCTGAAGTGTGAGATAAAAAAGATCCTTATTATTGATTTTATCAATTATTTGATACTTATTAACCCTAGTCTTAGTATATTTATTACTGTTAGTGTCAGTATCAATATTGATCCAGGCCTCAATATCGACCTTCGTTTTAAGACAAAAATCGAGAATTCTCCAATCAAAAAATTTTCTATCCGTATTTTTATCCATATCTCGAATATCATCTTCTACCATATTAAATGATTTTTGTTTATGTGTGTTGTAATTATAAAAAATATCTTGGTTAGTTTTTACTTGTAATGGTGATCCATAAATTGAAGAGTACTTCTTAGTTTCAGAATTTATAGATTTATATGCTAAAAGATCATATCTATATTGTTTTTTAAAATTATCCTTTTGATTCAATAATAAATCCGTTTCAATTTTTGTTTTTTTTTCGTAGTGAATTAATTCATCTTTTTCATATAAATCACACAAATCTTTATATAAATCTTTATTTTGAGCTATACAGTTCAATATATTTCGCCATTTTTGTGGTACTACTCTAGACCATTTAATTTGAGATACATCACATTGATATTGATAATGACTCCTTAACCAATTTGTCCATTGATTCATTCCAGAATTGCGAAGATTCTTAGGTCTTAATTCGGAATGAAATAGTTCTTGTCTTACAACAAAAAAATCCTTTATTTCATTCTTAAGAAAAAGGGGGGTTCCATTATATTGAAATACGGATTTCAATTTCTCTAACTTAATAAGTTGGGTTTGTGATAATTTGTAAAATACAGATGCTTGTGAAAAGTAAGATAAGTCAAAAAAAGTCTTTGAATTTTTTTGACTAAGACTAATATTAGTATTAGAAAGTGACTCTTTTATAATCGAAATAAATTTAATTAAACTTTGATTTGTTTTATTAATTCTTTCTTGATTTGCTTCATTACTGTTAATGTTTTTATTAATAATTTTTTTTGTTGATTCAAGAAAAAGTTGTGTATTGATACTAGGAATATTAATCATAGATAGAAAGATATCTATGTATATCTTTTCAATGAAAAATATTATAAAATAATGGGATTTACGGATTAATCGAGCAGTTCTTCTTTTTAATATCTGCCAAATATTTTTTTGTGATTCCAATCTTTTATCATCATAACTTATTTTGTTAGAACTCAAATTTCTATCTGAAGTTAGAAATCCCTTTTTCTTGTCTTTTGTAATTTTTTCTATTTGATTTATGATTGTGTTTATTCTATCAGTCAGATCTTGCATTTTTTTTTCTGTTAATGAATAATTTGTCCAATCCTGAGATCTAATTTGAATGGACGATTCCTGAATGATCCGATTACTGATTATTGAATCTTTTTTAATTTCACTCAATTCATATACTTCTATTTCTCTCAATCCAAATAATATAATTGGGTTTATTTTTGAGAGTTCTTTTATTATTTCTTTTATAAACAGAATGTTTTTAATGATCCATTTTTTTGGTTTTTTTGAGACATTTAGAAACAATTTTGTTTGTTCTTTAAAAATTCCTAGAATTATAAAACATTTCTTTTGCAATTTTTGAATTTTTTTTTTGAGTTCTTTTAAAATCGGTTCAAAAAATGAAAGTTTTTTTCTGGGAGAACCAAAAGGTAGTTCAGCTTCCATTCCAAAAATTGTTAAAAAACAAAAATCATTTTTTTGACCTTGCTTTTTCATTGGATCGTTATAAGGGGCTCGTAACTTAGATCTGTGCCAAGGTTTAAGACGAAAAGGAAATAGGATCTTGATCTGAATGCCGTCTGTTAACCAGTTTTTTGGAAATTCTTTTTCTGATAATTGAACGCCGTTATAGGTACATTTAACATGCATTTCTCTATTCCAATCCTTTAAGTCCTCATACCATTCCGGAAATTGAAATAATAGTATACGGACGATATTTTTAGCTATTATCAATGAAGGTAATATAATATATTTTCTAAGAATTGATTGGGTTACTAATAAAAAACCTCTCATTACTTGAGCAAGTAAAATACTATCCCAGGCTTCCGCTATTTGTATACGCACTTTCTCCTTTCTTTTGTCTTCTTCTTTTTTGTCCTCCTCTTTTTTTTTCGCGCTTTCTTTTGTCTTTTTCTCTGTATAATTCGAAATTTTGAATTCTGTGTTTTTCCACATCCAATTTCTAAAAATTTTTTTCATACGTTCAGAAATATCAAAAAAAAAAAAAAAAGATTTGTCTATTCGGTCCAAAAAAAGAGGGGAATGCGCA